GAATATGCGTAAAGATTTCATCCACTTTTACGCCGGAACAAAACAAGAAAAGTATTTTTTTGTAAGTTCTATTTGTTCAATGAATTACTCTACCCTCACTTCCCTTATTTTTTTTTTTTCTGTTTGTCCATCACTTGTTATGAATCTAAACAAAACAAAGAAGTTCAGATATACCCGGAAAAAATAACTAAGGAATAAGAATCCTTGGCAAACAGGAGAAAAACATGATTCTTTCGATACAAGACGACACAAGAAAAGTCTTTTTCTTGTGTCGTCTTGTATCGAATAGAAGATTAGTAAGACTAAAAATACTTTATAGAAATATTTTTTACTTTCATTTTTCCCGTCCTTGCCTTGTATTCTATTCCTTTGTATGCTTATTTTCTATTATTAGGAATGGTATACAAGTAATAAGTTTCAGACATCCCACAAAAGAAAAAACAGTATAAAAAAGGATAAAGGCTTACAGAATTTTTTAATCATACATAATTCTATCGATCGACAAGAATTCTAAACTTTTACCAACTTTTTTAAAAGAATCTCTAGATCTAGAAATTCATTTCGTACAACTGAACCTTTTCAAACTGTTTCTTTTTCAGAACCAAAAAGATTTGTGCCAAAATCACAGATGCCAAGAAGAACAAAAGTCCTTGGACTCGTAATGGATCTTGAAGCACTATTTCTGCGTCTCCCTGACCAAACCCTCCTACATTTGGATTACTTGTTAATGGTTGATCAAGCTTGATGGATTCACCTTCTGAAACAAGAAGTTCTGGTCCTGGAGGTATAATATCAAACACTTGACGTCCATCTGATGCATCAACTATGGTTATTTCATATCCCCCCTTTTCTTTACGTACAATTCTGCTTACTATACCGGCTGATGTAGCATTATAAACTGTATTGTTACTCTTGCTACCATCAGGATAAATTTGACCCCTTCCTCTGTTCCCACCTACATATATAGGATATTTTAAGAAGTGAACGTCTTTTTTCGTAGCAGGGTCGGGAGAAAGAATGGGAAGGACGATTTCACTATATTTCTGACCGGGAACAGGACCTATCACAAGAATATTTCTTTTATTAGGACGATAAGACTGAAAAGAAAGATTGCCCATCTTTTCTTTCATTTCGGGAGAAATACGATCGGGGGGGGCTAATTCGAATCCCTCGGGTAAAATAAGAACAGCTCCTACATTTAAAGCTCCCTTTTTACCATTAGCAAGAACTTGTTTCAGTTGCATATCATAAGGAATTCGAACAACTGCTTCAAATACAGTATCAGGAAGTACAGCTTGTGGAACTTCAATATCCACGGGCTTATTAGCTAAATGGCAATTGGCACATACAATTCGCCCAGTTGCTTCTCGTGGATTTTCATAACCCTGCTGCGCAAAAATGGGATATGCATTTGAAATAGATGCTCGAGTTATTACATATATCATGATCGATACAGAAATGGATCGAGTCATCTGTTCTTTTACCCAAGAAAAAGTCTTTCTATTTTGCATGGTCCAATCATAGATCCCGGAATTTCTACAATAAATTCGATAGGTAGCTAGTAGAATTCCCTATCCACAAGTTTGCCATTGTATTGATTGTACTGAAAGAATTGTACTGGTGGAATGGAATATAGTATGAATACCTTGAACTGAAAAGGTGGAAGCATAAAGAATAAGTAAGATTGAAAATGATTTCTTTATACACGAAGAAAAATTCTGATTTGATTGATATCAAGAGATCTAATGAATTCTGAATTCTTCATTCATTCATTGAATGATAAATTACTACAAGGGAAGGAGATACACGATTTAAAAAAAGGAAGATCCAATATTTCACAATTGTATCTAGAATCACTGGGAAAGTGGAAACAAGACCAGATATAATTTGATCGTTCTGAGCCAATCCAAAATCATTGTAGATCGAACCAATCATTAGTTCCCAACCATGGGTCGAGTGAAATCCGATCCATAAATCAGTAACTAAAAGAATAGAAAAAGCTTTGATTGTGTCACTTAAGTTATAGATAAATTCCTTAATCCAAGAATTCATAATGAAAAGTTCTTCATTACCCAGAATAAAATAACCACTTAGAATAGCGAAACAGATTAGATTTGTCGAGAAATGCAAAATTATATGGAAATGAAATTCATTGTGTCTTTTGACCAATTGTATTGTTTCCTTGTGCATTCCTATACGAAGCCCTTGTATATGTGTGTCCGAGTACTGCTTTATCATCTCGTCCAACAGGAATAGTTCTTCTAATTCCATAAAATTTTCTAGAACATTTTGATCTTGAATATCATTCAAAAGGATTTCTGATTGCCTGGTATTACACCAATTAAGAACCCAAGTTTCTAGACTTTTCTTAAATGAGAGAGAAACCCACCAGGGCAAAAAGAGTATAGACACAAGATATGGGAGGGAAGCGAATGCTTTCTTTTTTTTCATTCTGTATCCGTGATGTTAATGAACCTGTTTCATTCGTCGATTCTATCTTAGATTTCTATGAAGCGTGAGTTCTATAACAAGAGCCTATAACTCTAACAAGAACAAGGTATCGAACCTATGGATCTTTTACTATTTTTGTTTTTGTGTAAGAATTAAGTCTTTGTATCTAGAATATACCATAGAAGACGGGCCCTTTTCGAATGAAAAAAAAAAAGAAGTAAATATTCTTTTCAGATTCCAGAAATATAAATTAGTAAAATTGGAACCAATTCCATCTTCATTTCTTCCTTTCGATGAAGACTCGAAAAACACATTTGAAGTATTTGAAGTAACGAATATTATTTTTATTTTAAGACGAACCCTACCAGATCCTTTAATTCTTTTATTTTTTATTTCTATTTCGTTCTATTTCGAATTCGAAAGATTTCGCTTTTAACCGCAGCGCGGGGATAGGGTATCAATTAAAAATCAGGGACCTAAAAACGAAAAAGAAGAATTTTTTTTTACCAAAACAAAAGACATGTTAGGATATTTGATGAATCCATACTTAGATAATCCATACTTAGATATTTGATGAATCTATACTTATTAGATTAGATTAGACTTCTTAATGAAACTTATTATACCTTTAACTAGTATAAAAGAGTGAAGCTGGGGCGCCATGCGTATGCGTATATTTTGGTGTACAAATAGTTTATATTATTCTTAATATATTTGTTTGTATTTTTTGTATACGTCCTCCTGCTTTTTTTATTTTTTATTTGTATTTGAGATGTATGATGTATGTGAACTGCTGCTTCAACGGAACGGGAAAATATAACATAGCATCTTTTGCTGGAATGAACATTTTGAAGAAGCTTCAGTTGTCTTAAAAAGATAATTAGTAAGTTCTTCTCTCATGCTGAGATTTCTTCTTCAGTTCATTTCATTCAATTGGTACGCGCAAGAAATAGGCCAATTCGGCAGCTTTTTGTTCAATTTCTCGTGGAGTCAAATTCTCATCAGTACGAGTCAAGGGAATGGCTCCTTGACCCCGTATTTCCATATAAAGGACACGACGAGTAAAAAGACCCTCTCTCACCTCCATCCTGATTGATTGGATATCTTTCAGAAAGAAACGAAGGAAGATGCGACGATTTATTCCAGGAAATCCCCAACGAAAAAGGCACATTATCCCTTCTTTTCTATCGAATCGGTCATAACCACTACCTACATTCCATGAAATTGTGCACCACAAATAAGAACTAATGAATAGACCTGCGATCCCATAGAAAGACATCACGATCCCTTGTGGGAAAAAAATAATTTGCTGAGACGGAAATACGGATAGCAGATTCCTACCAAGATAACTGGAAGTTCCAACCACTAAGAATCCTAGTGAACCTAAAAAAAGGATACAGGCCCAGCTAAAATTACTTGTTTTTCTAGACCCCGTTATAAGTTCTATCCATATATGTTCTGATCGCCAGTTCATACTATACTAGATCCAGTTGCATTCGATTGGAATTGAGAGAATAACCCAAATGGATTTGACTTGACTTTTCTTGCTTGATTCCGAAGTAACTTCCATCAACTAGCAGTATTCTGACGTGAACCATTAGGAATAATTGGTTAGATACATTGAGTTTCTATTTCAAAGATTAAATTAAATTCAAATTGCTCATCATTTTGAATTTAATTTAATTGATATTGATTAAGCTATAACCGCATATACATACATTAATGCGTATATTATGCATCGGTATACATAACAACTCTTCCGTTTGTTTTCGTAAAGGCCACATATCCTATATCCTACCATATTACACTAAAAAAGTATCTGTCTGATGATCCAGCGTTGAACTAAATTGATGAGATTTGGTCCCATCATATTTAGACAATCTTATTTCTTTGGACATAAAGAAATAAAGAAGCCATTGCAATTGCCGGAAAGACTAGGCCCACTAAAGGAACAAAAATAGAGGGAAAGTTCAAATATATCATAGAACGGGTACCTCGATTTCATATTTGTACCTATTATAATTATAATTATAAAGATATCTTATGATAAGTCTACCTATTAGTGATAAGTTTACCTATTAGAAAAAATATGAACATAATCTTTTAATATAAAGTACTTATAATATAAAGTACTTAATAATAAATAAGTACAAGGAATGTAGAACTAAATGAAGTGTACCTATTCCTCTTTCTACACAAATATGTATGAGAATCCACTTTCAAAAATTTGATTCTTCTTCTCCCATCCTTAATCTTCTTTATACCTTTTCTTTCAAAACAAACAAAGGTTTTTTTTTATTTTATTTTATATATATATATATATTCAATATATTAATATTAATATTAAAAATATATGAAAAATTAAAATTTAAAATATATTAATATTAAAATTGATTAAAATAATTTTTTTTATTACAATGAACTAAATGCTTATTCGCTACAAATCAAAATAACTGAACCTAGTGCTATACTTCCATTTTAAAATGAAGAATTTCAACCCCCCTTTTTTTATTTATATTTATTTTATTTATTTAAAATTTAAATTGAAT